AGTGATGCCCATACTCGTGTAAATTTGGGTCTCCCCGATTTAACTGGTATCATAATTTCTGAATTTCTGCGTGAATCAAGATTGAGGAAAGGAAGTTTTCGAATCACTGACCCAGGCCTATTGTGGAATATTACTCAGCAGAATATGGAGGTACTTATGGCAGAACGGACCAATCTGGTCTTTCACAATAAAGTGATAGATGGAACTGCTATGAAACGACTTATTAGCAGATTAATAGATCATTTCGGAATGGCATATACATCACATATCCTGGATCAAGTAAAGACTTTGGGTTTCCAGCGAGCCACTGCTACATCTATTTCATTGGGAATTGATGATCTTTTAACAATACCTTCTAAGGGATGGTTAGTTCAAGACGCTGAACAACAAACTTTTCTTTTAGAAAAAAACCATCATTATGGGAATGTACACGTGGTAGAAAAATTACGTCAATCCATCGAGATATGGTATGCTACAAGTGAATATTTGAGAAAAGAAATGAATCCTAATTTTCGGATGACTGATCCTTCTAATCCAGTCCATCTAATGTCCTTTTCGGGGGCTAGGGGAAATGCATCTCAAGTACACCAATTAGTAGGTATGAGAGGATTAATGTCGGATCCTCAAGGACAAATGATAGATTTACCCATTCAAAGCAATTTACGCGAAGGGCTTTCTTTGACAGAATATATAATTTCTTGCTACGGAGCCCGCAAAGGAGTTGTAGATACTGCTGTACGAACATCAGATGCTGGATACCTCACGCGTAGACTTGTTGAAGTAGTTCAACACATTCTTGTACGTAGAACGGATTGTGGTACTATCCGAGGTATTTCCGTGAGTTCTCGAAATGGGATGACGGAAAAAATTTTTGTCCAAACACTCATTGGTCGTGTATTAACAGACGATATATATATCGGCCCACGATGCATTGCCACTCGAAATAAAGATATTGGAATTGGGCTTGTCAATCGATTCATAACCTTTCGAGCACACCCAATATATATTCGAACTCCCTTTACTTGCAGGAGTACATCTTGGATCTGTCAATTATGTTATGGCCGGAGCCCTACTCATGGTGACCTGGTCGAGTTGGGAGAAGCCGTAGGCATTATTGCGGGTCAATCAATTGGGGAACCGGGGACTCAACTAACACTAAGAACTTTTCATACCGGCGGAGTATTCACAGGCGGTACTGCCGAACATGTACGAGCTCCCTCTAATGGAAAAATAAAATTCGATGAGGATTTGGTTCATCCCACACGTACCCGTCATGGGCATCCTGCTTTTTTATGTTTTATAGACTTGTATATAACTATTGAGAGTCGAGATATTCTACATAATGTGAATATTCCAACAAAGAGTTTGATTTTAGTTCAAAATGATCAATATGTAGAATCAGAACAAGTAATTGCCGAGATTCGTGCCGGAACGTCCACTTTTCATTTTAAAGAGAGGGTTCGAAAACATATTTATTCTGAGTCAGAAGGAGAAATGCACTGGAGTACTGATGGCTATCATGCGTCCGAATACCCATATAGTAATGTTCATCTATTACCAAAAACAAGTCATTTATGGATATTAGCAGGAAGTCTATGCAGATCCAATATAGTGTCTTTTTCACTCCACAAGGATCAAGATCAAATGAATGCTAACTCTTTTTCTGTTGAAGAAAGATATATCTTTGATCTCTCACTTACTAATGATCAAGTAAGACATAAATTGTTGGATACTTTTGGTAAAAAAGATAGGGAAATTATTGACTATTCAAAACCTTATAGAACCATATCTCATGTTCATTGGAATCTCATAGATCCTTCTACTTTTATTCGTCAAGATAATTACGATGATTCCTTGGCGAAAAAGCGAAGAAATAGATTCGTGATTCCCTTACAATATGATCAAGAACGAGAGAAGAAACTAATACCCTGTTTTGGTATTTCGATGAAAATACCTAGAAATGGTATTTTACGTCAAAATAGTATTCTTGCTTATTTTGATGATCCGCGATACAGAAGAAGAAGTTCGGGAATTACTAAATATGGGATTGTCGAAGTAGATTCAATGGTAAAAAAAGAGGATTTGATTGAGTATCGAGGAACAAAAGAATTTAGTCCGAAATATCAAATGCAAATGAAAGTAGATCAATTTTTTTTTATTCCCGAGGAAGTGCATATCTTACCCGGATCTTCGCCCATAATGGTCCGGAACAATAGTATCGTTGGAGTAGATACACGACTTGCTTTAAATTTAAATACAAGAAGTAGAGTAGGCGGATTAGTCCGAGTAGAGAGAAAAAAAAAAAGTATGGAACTGAAAATTTTTTCTGGAGATATTCATTTTCCTGGGGAGATGGATAAAATATCTAGGCACGGCGGTATTTTGATACCACCAGGAATGGAAAAAAAAAATTCTAAAGGATCAAAAAAATTTAAAAATTGGATCTATGTCCAACGGATCGCACCTACAAAAAAAAAACATTTTGTTTTGGTTCGGCCCGTAATCACATATGAAATAGCTGATGGGATAAATTTAGCAACACTTTTCTCTCAGGATCTCTTGCAGGAAAAGGATAATGTCCAACTTCGAATTGTCAATTATATACTTTATGGAAATGGCAAGTCAATTCGAGGAATTTCTCACACAAGTATTCAATTAGTTCGGGCTTGCTTAGTATTGAAGTGGGACCAAGAAAAAAAGGGTTCTATAGAAGAAGAGATTCATGCTTTTTTTGTTGAAATAAGGGCAAAAGATCTGCTTCGTGATTTCCTCCGAATTGAGTTAGTAAAGTCCACTATTTCGTATACCGTAAAAAGGTATGATACGGCAGGTTCAGGATTGATTTCCAATAGTGGATTAGATCGTACCCATATGAATCCTTTTGATTCCAAGGCGAAGATTCAATTATTTCCCCAACATCGGGGGGGAACTCTTGGTACGTTGTTGAATCAAAATAAGGAATACAAATCTTTCATAATTTTGTCATCATCTAATTGTTTTCGAATGGGCCCCTTCAATACTTCGAGATATAATAATGCGACAAAAGAAGCGGATCCCATAATTCCAATTAGGGATTTGTTGGGTCCCTTAGGTACTATTGTGCCTAAAATAGTGAATTTTTGTTCATCTTACTATTTAAGAACTTCTAATCAAGTCTTTTTAAAGAAATATTTGTCACTTGAAAATTTTAAACAGACTTTCCAAGTGTTTCAAGTACTTCCATTTCAATATTTTTTCCTAGATGAAAATAGGAGGATTTATAATCCCGATCCATGCAGTAAAATCATTTGGAATTTATTCCATTTGAATTGGTGTTTTCTCCATCACGATTATTATGAAGAGGGATGTACAATAATTAGCCTTGGACAATTCCTTTGTGAAAATGTATGTCTATTGAAATACGGATCACGCATAAAAAAATCTGGTCAAATTTTCATTGTTCATGTTGATTCTTTAGTTATAAGATCAGCTAAGCCCTATTTGGTCACTCCAGGAGCAACTGTTCATGGCCATTATGGGGAAACCTTTTATGAAGGAGATACATTAATTACATTTATATATGAAAAATCGAGATCCGGTGACATAACGCAAGGTCTTCCAAAAGTGGAACAAATCTTAGAAGTTCGTTCAATTGATTCAATATCGATGAACCTCGAAAGGAGAATTGAAGGTTGGGACGAACGTATCCGAAAGATTCTTGGGATCCCCTGGGGATTCTTGATTGGAGCTGAATTAACCATAACCCAAAGTCGTATCTCTTTGGTTAATAAGATCCAAAAAGTTTATCGATCCCAGGGGGTACAGATCCATAATAGACATATAGAAATTATTGTACGTCAAGTAACATCAAAAGTGTTGGTTTCAGAAGATGGAATGTCTAATGTTTTTTCACCCGGGGAATTAATTGGATTGTTGCGAGCAGAGCGAGCAGGGCGTATTTTGGACGAAGCAATCTGTTATCGGGCAATCTTATTGGGAATCACGAAGTCATCTCTGAATACTCAAAGTTTCATATCCGAAGCTAGTTTTCAAGAAACTGCTCGAGTTTTAGCAAAAGCTGCTCTACGAGGTCGTATTGATTGGTTGAAAGGCCTGAAAGAGAACGTTGTTTTGGGGGGAATTATACCGGTTGGTACCGGGTTCAAAAAATTAGTACATCGTTTAAAGCAAGACAAAAACATTCATTTGAAAATAAAAAAGAAGAATATATTCGAGTTGGAAATGAGAGATATTTTGTTACACCATAGAGAATTATTTTGTTCTTGCGGCCCAAAAAATTTTCATGAGACATCAAACCAATCATTTACATAATGTAATTTAGTAATTCCTAACAAGAGGTTCTTTTTTTGACTTGAACCCTCTAATCCGATTATGCATTTGGTAATCAATGAAATAAAAAATAAAGAATGAAATGAAATTGATGGTTTGGGTTGTAGATCAATGGTCAATCCTGGTATAAGGTTCCGTCGGAACAATTATTTATTTCACAGGGTACTGAATCTCTTTGAAAAAAACAAAACAAAGAGAAAGTGTGGGAAAATGGAAAGACGATATTGGAACATTAATTTGGAAGAAATGATGGAAGCAGGAGTTCATTTTGGTCATGGTACTAAGAAATGGAATCCTAGAATGGCTCCTTACATCTCTGCAAAGCGTAAAGGTATTCATATTACAAATCTTACTATAACTGCTCGTTTTTTATCAGAAGCCTGCGATTTAGTTTTTGATGCAGCGAGTAGGGGGAAAAAATTCTTAATCGTTGGCACCAAAAAGAAAGTAGCGGATTTAGTAACATCAGCAGCAATAAGGGCTCGATGTCATTATGTTAATAAAAAATGGCTTGGGGGTATGTTAACAAATTGGTCTACTACAGAAACAAGACTTCAGAAGTTCAGGGACTTAAGAGCAGAACAAAAGATGGGAAAACTCAATCGTCTTCCTAAAGGAGATGCAGCAATGTTGAAGAGAAAGTTATCTACCTTGCAAACATATCTGGGTGGGATCAAATATATGACGGGATTGCCCGATATTGTAATTATCGTTGATCAGCAAGAAGAATATATGGTTCTTCGAGAATGTGTCATTTTGGGTATTCCAACAATTTGTTTAATTGATACAAATTGTGACCCAGATCTTGCAGATATTTCTATTCCGGCCAACGATGATGCTATAGCTTCGATTCGATTGATTCTTACCAAATTAGTATCTGCAATTTGTGAGGGCCGTTCTAGTTATATAAAAAAGGGTTGATTATCTTCTAATTGAGAATCCAATTAGTTCGTTTTTGGTGAACTTTCTTTGATTGTTACTATTTTTTGATTTGCTTTTTTTGGAGTGGTTTTGAATATTGAATAATATTGAATAAAAAATAGAAAATGATTGGTATTTTTTGAGGTGATTTCCGGGTATCCTAAATATACGATTCTTAACTGAAATTCATGAATGAACGTAGATGAATTGAGAAAGAGATGGTTGAATAAAAATAATTACTTTTTTGAAGTTTGATTTCTGTTAGAGGACGACAATATGAATGTTATACCATGTTCCATTAAAACACTCAAAGGGTTTTACGATATATCAGGTGTAGAAGTAGGCCAACATTTATATTGGCAAATAGGAGGTTTACAAATTCATGCCCAAGTACTTATCACTTCTTGGGTTGTAATTGCTATCTTATTAGGTTCAGTCATCATAGTTGTTCGGAATCCACAAACCATTCCGACCGACGGTCAGAATTTCTTTGAATATGTTCTTGAATTTATTCGAGATTTGAGCAAAACTCAGATTGGAGAGGAGTATGGTCCTTGGGTTCCATTTATTGGAACGATGTTCCTATTTATTTTTGTTTCTAACTGGTCAGGTGCCCTTTTACCTTGGAAAATTATAAAGTTACCTCATGGGGAGTTAGCTGCGCCCACGAATGATATAAATACTACTGTTGCTTTAGCTTTACTCACGTCAGCGGCATATTTCTATGCGGGTCTTAGCAAAAAAGGATTGGGATATTTCGGGAAATACATTCAACCAACTCCAATACTTTTACCAATTAATATCCTAGAAGATTTTACAAAACCTTTATCTCTTAGTTTTCGACTTTTCGGGAATATATTGGCTGATGAATTAGTAGTAGTTGTTCTTGTTTCTTTAGTGCCTTCAGTAGTTCCTATACCCGTCATGTTTCTTGGATTATTCACAAGTGGTATTCAAGCTCTTATTTTTGCAACTTTGGCTGCAGCTTATATAGGCGAATCTATGGAGGGTCATCATTGACTAACTTTCGAAATAGTTTTTTTTTGAAGCTTATCCCAATTTCTGCAATGCGAGGTTCAATATAATTCATTGGGTTGGAGAAGAAAATGCAAATATATGCATATATATCTATGTATATATAAAGAAAGATAGATGATATTGCAGAATTTGAAAGAGAAAGAAGTCCTACTACATATATTACATATATGTAATGCTTATGAATATAAATCCTTGTGTATGTTTTGAAGAATGTTTCCAGAATATGATTGAATATAATATATAATAAAAATTGCAGGTAATTTACGTTATGGAAGAAAAAAGGTATATGTTATTTACTAGTTAGATAGGAATTATCCCTATCTTTTTTTCTAGCCCGCAATATTATGATTTCCCTTTTGAATTTTTAGCTATTTCGACTCGATCCATTTTAATGATAAAGATCAAAAATAAGTGTAGTTAAGTAAAAAATAAATAGTCAAAGTAGAAGTATAACAATAAGTAGATAAAGATAAGTACTAATTTCTTAGTTGGTTGTATCATTAACCATTTCTTTTTTTGTGCGAGGAACTTACCATGAATCCACTGATTTCCGCTGCTTCCGTTATTGCTGCTGGATTGGCTGTAGGGCTTGCTTCTATTGGACCTGGGGTTGGTCAAGGTACTGCTGCGGGCCAAGCTGTAGAAGGTATTGCGAGACAACCAGAAGCAGAGGGTAAAATACGAGGTACTTTATTGCTTAGTCTGGCTTTTATGGAAGCTTTAACAATTTATGGACTAGTCGTGGCATTAGCTCTTTTATTTGCAAATCCTTTTGTTTAATTTTTTCTTTCATCGTAGAATAAAAATGTAAAAAAAAAGGGGGGCGAGCGGAGTGATAAAAAAAGAACTCTGTTCTTTGTTAGTCCTATCTATAAGAGGGGAGCATATGAGAAATATAACCGATTCTTTTGTTTCCGTGGGGCACTGGCCATCCGTTGGAAGTTTCGAGTTTAATACTGATATTTTAGCAACAAATCCAATAAATCTAAGCGTAGTGCTGTGTGTATTGATTTTTTTTGGAAAGGGAGTGTGTGCGAGTTGTGTATTTCAAAAATAGGTTGGGTTTAACCGGCTTCACTTTATTTATATTTCTGTCTTCTTTTTTATAGCAGAAATAGGAAAAAGGGTGTACAATCTCGACGAATTACTTCCGAATTGGATTTCATTCAGAAATAATATGTAAGAACCATAGCATTTCGTGATTAATTGGTA